AGGCATAAAAATTGAAAAAGGGGGGAAGTCATAACAAAAAGAAGTGGTAATGGAATCATTTGTCCTATATGTACAAATAAAAATCGGGCGTATCCTTACCCGGAGTAGAGCATAAACCTAAAAAGATTAACAGGGCCCATTCAGGAACAAGAAAACGACATTGTGATTTGGATTAGATCTCGATGAAACAATATATCAATAAGAAGTTAATTCGATAAGTTTAGTGACTTCTTTTTTTTCTTTTCTATTATTTTTCTATTACAAGAATACAAGAATATTATACGAAAGGGAGCAAAAACCTGTCTTTTTTTAAAAATCGAAGAAAAGTCCTTTCGTTAGAAGTCAGAAAGAGCCTTCTACGAATATAAAAAAAGAAAGAGGATTGGAATCTGCACATTGATTCTTTTTTTTGCAATTTTTTGTTGAACCGTATGCACCAAAAGGCGCCTGTACGGTTCGTAAGGGATATAATTTTACCCTAATCAACCGACTTTATCGAGAAAGATTACTTTTTTTAGGACAAGAGGTTGATAGCGAGATCTCGAACCAACTTATTGGTCTTATGGTATATCTCAGTATAGAGAATGATACCAAAGATCTCTATTTGTTTATAAACTCTCCCGGCGGATGGGTTATCCCTGGAGTGGCTATTTATGATACAATGCAATTTGTGCGACCAGATGTACAGACAATATGCATGGGATTAGCCGCTTCAATGGGATCTTTTATCTTGGCCGGAGGAGAAATTACCAAACGTCTAGCATTCCCTCACGCTCGGCGCCAATGAGGTTTTTATTTGAGAGAAAAAAATAAGACTATGCCTTCGCCATATGAATATTAAGTAATAATAGCATGGCACTTTGAATTCGATATCAAAATAAAACAATTTTTATTGTTTTTTCAAAACATTTGATTATGTATCGAGAGAGTAGTATGAGATAAAAGGTATTTCCTGTTTTTTATATTTATATTGGAGATTCCAGTTCAGCGTCACAAACTTTTTTATTTTCACACCGGGGGCTTAGTTGTATTCTGAAAGAGTTCCAAATAAAAAAAAAAAAAGATTATTTTTTTCCTTAATTTTACAAAAAGCAACTTTGGGATTGCTGAAACACAGACAAACCAAATAATCTTAATAATAAATATATATAAAGCAACGGAACCATCATAGTATTTTTGAACTCCTACGAAAGGAAGGGTGGTAATTTGATCATTTAACGATCTGGGTCTGATAGATCCTATTTTTTTCGTTGATGGAAGGTAAAGGTCAATTTTATTATAGAGCCGTATGCAATGCATAAAAGATGCCCGTACGGTTGTGGTTGTTCAATTCTATCTTTTTTTATTTTTATTCTTTATCTTTCTTTTCTATTCATCATGCAAAATAGAGGAACCCCTCTTTTGTTATACCATCAGGGTAATGATTCATCAACCTGCTAGTTCTTTTTATGAGGCACAAACGGGAGAATTTATCCTGGAAGCGGAAGAGCTGCTAAAACTGCGTGAAACCCTCACAAGGGTTTATGTACAAAGAACGGACAAACCCTTATGGGTTGTCTCGGAAGACATGGAAAGAGATGTTTTTATGTCAGCAACAGAAGCCCAAGCTTATGGAATTGTTGATGTTGTAGCGGTGGTTGAGTGAAAAGCCCGGATTTTTTCGCGCAAATTCTCGATTTCCTATTTTATATTTTTGCTGAATTTACTATAAAATTAAATAGAAGTAATTAAAAATCATCAGGTTAGGATCGATCTAAACCAGCCCATTATTTATATGATATGATTCAACATGCCAACTATTAAACAACTTATTAGAAATACAAGACAGCCAATCAGAAATGTCACAAAATCCCCCGCGCTTCGGGGATGCCCTCAGCGTCGAGGAACATGTACTAGGGTGTATGTGCGACTCGTTCAGATCATGAGCTGGGATAAAAGAAAGAAAACCTTTTCTAGTATCAATGATCAGTACCGGGGAATAGGATAGAATAGAAAAAGAAGTCCGTTCAATTCAGTATAAAAAAAATCTATCCATTCTATTGTGTATGAAATTTATGGTTTCCATTGGTGCAAATCCAATCACCTCAATTTAAGATAAGAAGCAATTCTCCATTGGTAGCAAATGGTTATCCATTAAGCGGAGAAAATCCTACTTAAAAATAAAAACATAAAACTTAGGCCCCTCTTGCAAGAACGGACTAACAGGGTTAGCTACCCAGCCAACTTTCATAATTAAATACCGTTACTGTGTAAGTAGATCTAATCGTGAAAGACCTATTACTAGATAATTCATGGGTAGAGCCAAAGAATGTGAACTATACAAGTTACCAATAACATTGATTAAATGAAGTAAAGGCTCCGGTGTATAGAGAAAACCTCACCGTTTAAGAAGTAACCATATAAACGAAGGAAGCCACTATTTCTTTATCCATTTATATTTTTTATTTATTATATTTTGATACCTAGTAAAATGAAATTTCTTATTTCGAAGTGAAATGTCTAAAAAAAAGAAAAATAGCGGTCGGGAAGGTTATAGTAGCCAAAGTCATTGGAATTTTTAGTTTATACATTGGAAAAAAGCTTTGTTATTAATAGACTAGGAAAGGGAAAAAGAATAACTGAAAGAAAGGAAATCTATTAGTTATTCGTCAAAGTTTCATTTATTCAATGACCAGAATTAGACGGGGAAATATAGCTCGGAGACGTAGAACAAAAATTCGTTTATTTGCATCAAGCTTTCGAGGGGCTCATTCAAGACTTACTCGAACAATTACTCAACAGAAAATAAGAGCTTTGGTTTCGTCGCATCGGGATAGGGATAAGCAAAAGATAAATTTTCGCCGTTTGTGGATCACTCGAATAAACGCAGTAATTCGTGAAATAGGGGTATCCTATAGTTATAGTAGATTAATACACGACCTATATAAGAAACAGGTGCTTCTTAATCGTAAAATACTTGCACAAATAGCTATATCAAATAAAAATTGTCTTTATATGATTTCCAATGAGATCATAAAATAAAAGAAGTACATTGGAAAGAATCCACCGGAATAATTTAAACGGAGTTCCCCGGAGAATGAACTCCGGGAGGGTAAAGTCAAAATAAATATGATAAAAAAATAGTAAAACTGAATGAACACACTCAAAAAAAATCTTTATTCTTGCCCGATTCTTTTTTTTTTCTTACGACACGATAATTAAATCCATATTTTTCATATTTTTCGAACAAAACATCAATCTGCGTTTGAGTTCGGATTTTACTTTTTTTTAGTCAAGTGAAGAAAGAGTAAGCCTATTTATTTCTGGCTCGAAGACCCGCAGTTCTGGTGGTCGACTCGGTTCTTTCAAACTGTTTCTCATTATTAAGAAAGGGTAACAAAGATAAAATACGAGCTTGTTTTATAGCAATAGTAATTAATCGTTGTTGTTTCAAGGTCAATCTATTCACCCGTCTAGATAATATTTTTCCTTGTTCGCTAATAAATCGACTAATTAAACTCATGTTTCTATAATCAATTCGATCCCCCGATTGAATCGGGGGCAAACGCCTACGAAAAGATCGCTTGGATTTAAGAAAAGGCCGCTTGGATTTATCCATGGTTTGTTTAGTTTATTCCTTATCCCGAAAATCCTATTTCGGTCGGATCTAAAATGAATTAGAATAAATAGGATTTGGTTTGTTTATATTTAATTATGTTATATATAGAATATTTAACTATGTTCTATATAGAAATGTCATTTTTATAGAAATGTCATTTTTACCCTTCCTTGGAAGGGTTACATACAAGTGCTCGATTCGATCTATTTCTTTATCTCCCCATGAATCATATGTTTGTAACAAAATGGACAGAATTTTCTCAATTCCAATCGATTAGGCGTGTTGTGACGATTCTTTTCAGTAATATATCTGGAAATACCCGTTGATACCTTATTAACACCGTTTCGAACACAACCGGTACATTCCAAAATAACCGTTATTCGGACATCTTTTCCCTTGGCCATGAACCCCCTTTGGATTTTTGATTTACTCAACTCTTCTATTTTCGATCCGAAACGAAGAAGAAGGAAGGAAGGATAAATAGAAGTTATTAACTTGAAATCCAATTATGATATGAAAACTTTCGCTGCAATCAATATACTAAAAAAATTTCTAAACTTTATTTCAAATTCAAATCACAGTATTTCATTTACATTTAAGTACCTTGATTTACATTTAAGTACCTTGTATAAGAGTCTTGTCCTAGATCTAGGCCCCACCCTGTTTATTCTACCTCCATCCCTAGTTAATTTTTGAATTGAATAATTTATTTAATTCAAACTTGAACCCAAGTCTCGAAGCTGTTGAATACACCTTTTCTTTTTTTCTCTTTCCTCCCTCTTATTCTAAAAGGAAAAAGGGAAAAAAGAGAAAAAGGGGGCAAAGGATTAGTCACAAATATTTAATTGTATCTCGAATCTCCGTTATTTGGTACCGTATCAATAACTAGAATCAAAAAAAGGGGAATGTCAATGCATCTGGGAAAAAACGATTAATCTCTATCAATAGACCTGCTAAAGACCCGAACCATAGAGTACTTAATACCGGTGCCACGGAAAGATATGTTTTTAGATCTCGCATTGAAAAATCTCCTTCCTTCTTTTATTGTAATCTAAAATGGTAATACATAAATGATCAGATGCATATGCAGTTAAGAACCTTGTACACGGAATCCCTAATTCAAATTGAAATGTACAACTATCCAGTAAATAAAATTTTTTCTTAAAACATAAAAAAACGCTCCTCTCTTCCCGAGCATTCCCGAAAACTACTCATTTATTTTTATATTTTTACGACAGGTTCCGTTCCGTATTTCATACGTATATAAGACTTTTCTTTTACTATTATTATATGTTAAATGGGACCAAAAAGACGAAATGCCCATATAAATTGTATATATCAATGGAGGAAATAACGATGTGGAAAACAAAACAGGAATTCTATACAATGACACTGTAGACCA